CTTAGCAACTAGAGTATGATTTTTCTCCCAAGTTTTTTTTTCTCCTATCTTATTGTCAATTGAGGTCCTCGTTATAGCAGTCTTATTCCTTCTGGTTCGAGGAGCCTACCCTCGGTTCCGTTACGATCTCTTGATAATATTGTGTTGAAAATCCTTTCTACCTTTCTCTCTCTGTGCTTTATTTCTTATCTCTCTAAGAACAAACTTTTAATGATTTTGGTGGCTGAAAACTTAGGCGGTAGATTGTAAATTTATTTATGACTGTAATGTCCCGTGGGAACTATAGGTTAAAGAAAAAGCCATTGGCCTTCAAAGCCGAAAATGAAAATTCTAGTTTCGATGCTTCTTCTTAAGATTTCCTCTCTAGGAATTCTATCATCCTTCTTTGCTTTTGCAAAGTTGAATGTTCATGTTTTAATCCTACTGATTAGACTGGAAGCTCTTATACTAAGTCTTTTGACTTTCATGTTGGGGTTTTCATTTTCGTATAGGAGAGGATTCCACTTATTTATAATTCTCTTAACCTTTGCAGCTTGTGAGGCCGCAATGGGCCTCTCCCTCTTAGTAAGGCTTCTTCGCCTACGAGGAAATGATTACGTTACATCTTTCAGTTCAATAAATTTTTATGCATAAACTTCGTCAAACAAACCCAGCAGAGCAACTACTAGGCTTACCTAGTCCGGTGAGATTTTCAATCTGATGAAATGGAGGCTCAATCCTTGGCCTTTTGCTAGGACTTCAAATCTTAACTGGATTATTTTTATCTATACACTACACAGCAGACATAACTAATACATTTGCCTCTGTAATTCATATTATACGAGACGTTCCAGCAGGATGGTTGTTTCGAAATCTTCACGCTAATGGAGCCTCCTTGTTTTTTGTGTTTCTCTACCTACATATTGGACGGGGATTATACTATCAAAGCTATATTTCCCAACCTCATACCTGAATGGTGGGTGTAACAATTTTCCTAGTTAGTATAGGAACAGCCTTCCTTGGGTATGTCCTCCCATGAGGACAGATATCTTTCTGAGGTGCCACTGTTATTACTAATTTAGTGTCTGCTGTCCCCTACCTGGGAGCTTCTCTAGTAGAATGAATTTGAGGGGGATTTTCAGTGGGACAATCAACTCTGAACCGGTTTTTTTCTCTTCATTTTATTCTTCCTTTTCTAATTGGGGCTCTGAGAGGACTGCACATCCTCTTCCTTCATGAGAAAGGATCAACCAATCCCTTAGGGGAAATAAACCATATTAGAAAAATCCCATTTCATCCTTATTTTTCCTGGAAAGATATTGTTGGCTTCGTAGTACTCCTGGCTATGCTTGTACTCTTCGGATTCTTTTTCCCTACTATCATGGGAGATCCTGAAAACTTTAATCATGCAAGCCCGATAGTTACTCCAGTACACATTCAACCAGAATGATATTTCTTGTTTGCTTACGCAATTCTACGCTCTATCCCTAGAAAATTAGGGGGGGTTGTAGCACTTGTAGCTTCCGTAGTAATCTTGTACTTTCTGCCGATGAGAACAGCTTATGGAAAAATTATCCCAGCTTCATTTACACCTCCTTATCAGATTGTTTACTGGAATTTAGTGATTTTTTTTGTGCTTTTAACATGACTAGGAGCTTGCCCTATTGAGGAGCCTTACGCCACTTTAGCAGTTCCAATTAGAATTCTCTATTTTGTTTCCTTTGTCATTCTGGTGAGTCTTCCTGCTGCCTGAAAAAAATTTTTAAGTTTTTAACTTAGTTTATTGAAAATAAAAGCTTGTCAGGCTTTAGAAGCAAAAGGTTTTGTAGTTAAATAAACAAATAGCTTAAATTAAAGCATTACACTGAAGCTGTAAATATAGATATGTTCTTTTGTTTGATGAGATTTTGAGGTCAGTTTAACTTAATAGATGCTGCTTCTCCACTCCAGAGAGAAATATTTTTATTTCATGATCACGCAATTGTCCTGTTACTCGGGATTTTTGTGTTTGTTGCTACACTAGGATTAAAATTAGTTATAAACACCCTAACATCACGGGTAATACTGGAAGCACAACGTTTGGAGACTGTCTGAACAGTTGTACCTGCCTTACTACTAATTTGATTGGCCCTTCCTTCCCTACGGCTTCTCTATCTTCTAGATGAACAAAGTAACAGAGGAATTATTTTGAAATCCACTGGTCACCAGTGATACTGAAGATACGAAATTCCTTTCACTAATACCGGAAGTTTTGACTCATATATAGTCCCAGAGAACGACCTGAACGAAGGAGACTATCGTCTACTAGAAGTAGATAACCGGGCCGTCCTTCCGTTTGGTATAGAAACTACAGTAATTGCAACATCAGCGGATGTTCTACATGCTTGAACCCTTCCGGCTATGGGAGTAAAAATAGATGCAGTTCCAGGACGTCTAAATAGCATAAGCATGTTTGTAGAAAAACCAGGAGTATATTATGGTCAATGCTCCGAAATTTGTGGTGCAAATCACTCTTTTATGCCCATTGTTGTAGAAGCTATCGACTTAGAGGATTTCTGTAGATTAGAATTTTAATCTATCTCTACTGAGTATACCCGTACATTTACCTTCCAAGTAAAAAGACTAGAAAACCTAGATTAGAGAAGTAGGAGTTAGTTTAAAACCAAAATTTTGGCCTGTGGAGCCTGAGATAATCCCTAAGATTACTTCTATAGGCGGGTAGTGGTCTATATAAAAATATGAGGTTGCAAACCTCAAGAAGGGAGTTCACCTCCTCTACCCGTAACACATCTTACAACAGCTTAATACTCTGGTATATCCTTCCCCCCCCAGATATATTATATATACCATGCATATATATATACACGTATTATATCTTTTGGGTCCAAGCCCTCCTGGAGCTTCAAAAACTCCTGTGCAATACACCAAAAAGATACATTGTGTTGTGAAAGACCATTTGGTCATACTAAACGCTTAAGATTTATGCATTCTTCTGCCATTCCACAACTTACTTATCTTATAATACCAGGGTAAGTTATAAGCCTTGGTCATCAGGGTAGTAAAAATAATAAATAAAAGTACGACTGCAACCGGTTAAGTTTTGCGTGCTCGCGTAGAAGGCACAAATATTGAGCTAACTTGGAGTGTGCTATTTTAACCGCTAGAAAATTTATAACAGTTTTGGATCTAACACACCCCCCCCGAGGGGCCTAAAAACAGTCTATTTTTTTCTGAAAAAGGGGATAGACAATCTGCCCCGCGACTTTCCCAACCCAAAGGGTTTCGTAACGTAAGGGACTTTTTTCCTTACTCTTGGAATTAGAGTACAGTAACAACCCAGGACTACTAGATAAATCAGGAATCCTATTATGGGACTTAATTGTGGCATCGGAAAAGGCACGGTTAAATAACATGCTATATTTGAGTAACAATCAAATGCTCCAGTAGCTTCTTTCCCACTCTAATCCTAACACCTAAAATGTAGGATGCTCCTCACCATAAAGTTTGATTAAAACGGAAAATACATAGGCCTGGATTGTACACACAAAGACCTCGAACATATTATATCCAATATGAAGTGGAAAGACTACCCCAAATCTGAACAGACTAGGTGAAACTAGAGAAGTTGCAATTAGTCCCATGATAATGTGCCCTGCACTAATATTAGCGATAATCCGAATGGTCAAAGTTAAAGGTCGAATTAGAAGACTAGCTGTCTCAATAACAACAAGTAAAGGAATTAAAACTCTTGGGGCTCCAGCAGGAGCAAAATGAGCTGCTGATTCAACTGGAAATTTTGTTCACCCAGAAAAAACTAAGAGACTTCAAAAAATAAGGGCTAGGGAAGCCGACACCCAAATGTTTCTTGTTGGACCATAGACGAAGGGAACTAACCCCATAAAATTTATTACTAGTAAAAATACTATTAAAGAAAACAATATTAACGAAAACCCAGGCAACCTTTTTTGTCGCGTGTCCCTATTAATAGAAATTATTGCCAACAGGGTTTTTGAATATCTTTGTCCTCAAGATGATGAGAACAAAAATGTAGAAGCTATCAAAATTGGGGTAGCCCACATAAAAACTGAAAAACTACCAGCTTGCATACAATCCAAGGAAGAGAATAAATCCGTAAACATCTACCTGAGAGATGGCAGTCTCAAAGCTAAGGCCGAAACTTAGTGCGTAACTTCGCTTTCAGGTATCCCAATAAATATCTTTAGAATATAAGTTCAACTCCACCTTGAAAAAGTGATGTGATTATTTCACCATAAAGACAGGTGCACCTTCCGGTACACCTACTGTGTTACGACTTATTTCATTTTTCAACGAAAGTGACGGGCGATTTGTGCACAATCAGGTTTAAAATTCAATTAATGATTATTATAACTGTTACTTTCAAGTCCAATTTCTTTATTTTATTTCAAAACAATTTCAAATCCAATTTCTATTGTAACTCACCTAGACTTCTTTATGAGCTGCATCGAACCTGTCTTATAGTTATTAACATCCTGAATTCATCTGAAATGAATACTAAAGACGGAGATATACAAACTATAGAAAAAAGTAGAGTTTTTTGGGGGTTATCATTTACCCGGCAAGTTCCCCTGAAATTTCCGACTGCCGCCATGTGATTTAGGTTTTAACTTTTTAGTCTTAGTGCTTAGGCTTATAATTTACACTCTATATAGTAGGGTATCTAATCCTAGTTTATCTTCAGAGCTTAAGCAGAGATGAAAGAGAATAAAATTCAACCCTGAAACAATTTTACCTAACTACAAGGATTTTCTCTTTACAGCTAGCCTACAAAAATTAACTTGGCTGCCAGGTATGACCGCGACTGCTGGCACCTGGTTCGTCCAACCTAAAAACTAAATTAAATTTCTATTTCTAGAATTGTTTAATGTTTCTTGCTGGGTTTTGAGAGCTTATTTATTATTTTTGCTCTTTTCACAAATATTACCATGCCATAGAAAGTTTAGTTTCAGCTAATCTTCAATCATCACAAAGTTTTAAATAGGGGGTTTAAATCCATTGTTGGGTTATGAGCCCAAAAGCTTATTTTAGCTTACCTATTCTATACCCTAAACCAATCAAGGGCGCCCTCATTTCACTCATGAAACACCCCAAATAAGAGAACCACCAGAAAAAGAAGTAGTCCCCTAATAGTAAAGAAATTAAGACTTCTTCTGAAGACTCTTAAAACCGGGAAAAGAAGAGCAATTTCTACATCAAAAATAAGAAATAACACTACTAACAGGAAGAAACGTGTGGAAAAGGGAGACCGTATTTTCCTTAAAGGATCAAAGCCACATTCGAAAGCAGTTATTTTTTCGCCGCCCTCTAGATATCTTAAGTAGTTTGTCAAAAAGTATACAAAGATTAGAAGAGTAGAGAGAACTAAAGCAAACCTAAAAATTAAAACAAACATTTCTACGACTCTTTCAATTATAATATACGTAAATTTTTGTTGAGAAATTTTTTTCTCTAAAAAGGCTTTCAAAACCTCCATGATAACAAAAACTGTGAAGATTTGAAACTTAGGCTGCTAACTTGAGTTCGGGGAATTTTATGTCTCCATCTTCATTTGATAGAACTAATTCTTATTTTGTCTATTTCTACTATCTCCTCGAGATGAGTCACTTTCATAGTAGGATTTGTTTTAACTACTCTTCTAGCTATTATACAAATAAACATAGGATTCGTACTTTATCTAAATCATTTCTACTGAAATTCTAGGCTTTCGAGACTACTGATTCTTCTAAGCTGTTTACTATGCTTTTTGTCCCTAATTGCTACTCCGGAAGAAAAGGGGTCTTATTTTTACTCACTTTGTTTAGTAGTTTTATGCATTACCTTAGTAATAGCATTTGCATCTTCAAATCTGATTTCTTTCTATATTTTTTTTGAAGCATCCCTTATTCCAACTCTAGTTTTAATCATTGGGTGAGGATACCAACCAGAACGGCTACAAGCTGCTACCTATATAATACTATATACTGTGGGGGCCTCCCTTCCCCTGTTTTACTCTTTATCTTGTATCACAGAAACAAAATAGCTACTTTAGACATGTTTAGGCTTCATGGAGCTAGGCCAGCTCTAAAAGGCACATTGGCAATCATCATTTATGGTGCTTTTTTAGTCAAACTCCCTATATATGGGGCTCATCTATGACTCCCCAAAGCTCATGTAGAAGCTCCATTAGCAGGATCTATGATTCTTGCCGGAATTCTCCTGAAGTTAGGGGGTTATGGCCTAGTTCAAATAAACTACTGCTTTAATTTAACCCTTTCGGGTACCTCAACAATAATTGCATCACTCAGTATATGAGGAGGGTTCCTAGCCACAATAATATGTCTTCGTCAGGTAGACGTAAAAGCATTAGTTGCTTATTCCTCAGTTGGTCATATGAGAATTGTTGCCGCAGGAATTATTATTGATACATCGTGGGGAGTGATGAGAGCCATTATTACCATAATTGCCCATGGATTTTCCTCTTCAGCTATATTTTGCCTGGCCTACTTCACCTACAAAAAGAGACATACACGAAATATCCCCTACATAAAAGGTATACTCCAAGTATATCCTATCCTAAGAATGTTATGATTTTGGTTTTGTTGTATTAATATGGCGTGCCCTCCTTCACTTAACCTGATAGGTGAAATGGCTATTGTACCACCCCTTTGGAGCTTCAATTTCTGATTAGCAGCAATCATGGGACTAATAGTATTTTTTAGGGCCGCTTACAATATATATTTATATTCTTCAGTAAATCACGGTTCTACTTCCTCATACTTTTTGAGGGGGTTTCCTATTAAAGGCTACTCTATAACAGTCTTATTTGCTCATCTTTTTCCTCTCCTTCTCATCTTCAAATCTTCCCTTTTCAAGGTTCTTCTTTTTAGCTTCTTAGTATAACAAAAATTATAGCTAAATCTAGAAAAATAACATTTATCTCTGAGTTACAAAGTCAGCGCTTTATTTTAAGCTATTCTAGAATGATCCTCACCAATAAATTCTTACATATAAGAATAATCACACTACATCGACAAAATGTCAGTATCAGGCTGCAGAAAGAAACCCTAAATGATGGTTCCTGTCAAAATGATACACGAGCATACGAATGAAGCAGACAGTTAAAAACCTAGCCCCTACTATCACATGTAACCCATGAAATCCTGTGGCAATAAAAAAAGTAGAACCGTAAACGCTATCAGCAATAGAGAAAGCAGTTTCTCTATACTCTCCATATTGGAGCCACAGAAAGTAGAATCCTAAAACTAAAGTTAAAAACAATCCTTGAAGGGCTCTACTTTTATCTCCTTTTTCCAGGCTATGGTGAGTCCAGGTAACCCTCACCCCAGAAAGTAATAGTACTGATGTGTTAAGTAAAGGAACCTGGAATGGAGATAATGTTGCAATTCCTACTGGGGGTCATACAGACCCAATCTCCAATGTAGGAGCTAAACTTCTATGAAAATATGCTCAAAAAAAAGAGAAGAAGAAACACACTTCTGACACAATAAATAAAATGAACCCAGCTTTTAAACCGGAAACAACATAAGAAGTATGGTGTCCTTGGAAAGTAGACTCTCGAACGACGTCTCGTCATCATAAATACGAGATTAACCTAACAGCAAGACCTCCTAGGCATAAAAGGGAATAATCCCCATTACGGATATAAAAGACAAGTCCCGTAGGAAGACACAATACTGCAAAAGAATTGAGCAAAGGTCACGGGCTATATTCCACTAAATGGAAGGGATGTTTCATAAATAAGATGAAACATAAGATTTTTTTTTATTTGTTTTTAGTTAAGAACCAAATGGGTAGACGCCGGATGAACGGGTATCATTGATGTTGATAATAATAGAGTAAAACTCTTCTGCCTTATGTCTTCTGGAAACTTTCTATTTTTGATAGTCCTAATCTTAGGGCCTATTATTAGGATTTCATCTTCTAATTGGATCATTTGTTGGGTGGGCCTAGAGCTTAGGTTTATAGGAGCAATTCCTTTACTTCTAGCGGATTCAAGGTTTATTTCTCTAAGAAAAGAGTCAGTAATAAAATATTTTTGTGTCCAGGCAATAGGAAGAGGATTACTAATGCTTGGAGGGATTCTTTTCTACATGAGTCCAGGTACCTCAAATCTGTCGGAGCTTGTTTTCATTCTTGCACTTTTTATAAAACTAGGGGTTTTCCCTCTTCATTTTTGGGTTCCCAGAGTTACAGCGGGGTTGAACTGAACCCCTATATTTATTCTATTGGCCTGACAAAAAATTCCTCCTTTTGCTCTTTTGGCTAACATCCTCGAAAATACTCAATGAATGAAAACTCCAATCCTTCTTTTTGGAGGATTGAGGGCACTTGCTGGAGCCCTTATTGGACTTAACCAAACCTCTACACGGGCTATACTAGGAAGGTCTTCCATTGCGCATACTGGTTGAGCTTGTGTCGGAGCAACATTTGGTAACCTTTGAGCATATTTTTTTATCTATTGCCTAAGCTTTGCACTACTCATGATCTTCTGTATAATAAACGAAGAGTTTATAATAAGAATAGGAATCCTTAGATTAAGAGGCTTACCCCCCTTTGTAATGTTTATCGGTAAATGAAGAATCTTAAAGAGAGCATTCTGTAGTAACGTATTTTTTATAGCCCTTGTTTTGCCCATCCTAGGAGCTCTTTTAAGCCTTTTCTTCTATCTAAAATTTTTCTATTCGTTCTATTTAAGATCTAGATCAGATTCAACAAATAAAAAATATCTGGCTCTGCCTTCCTTGGCTTTCATTAGTCTCTCTGGAGTAGTTTTCATCTTATTTTTTTATTTCGGTGACCGAGTTACAGGTGAAAGATTTTTAATCTTTTTACAGGGATTTTCCCTCCGAAGTGATGCGTTGACTCTTCTCAACAAACCATAAAGATATTGGTACATTATATGTAATTTTTGGTATGTGATGTGGACTTTTAGGAACAGGATTGAGCCTTTTAATTCGATTTGAGCTCGGTACAGCTGGCGCCTTCCTTGGTGATGACCACTTCTACAATGTTATTGTTACAGCACACGCGTTTGTAATAATTTTTTTTATAGTTATACCTCTAATAATTGGGGGGTTCGGGAATTGAATAGTTCCATTACTAATTGGAGCTCCAGATATAAGATTCCCTCGAATAAATAACATGAGATTTTGGCTGCTTCCGCCTTCGTTCATCCTACTTCTATGTTCTACCCTAATAGAAGGTGGAGCAGGTACAGGATGAACTGTCTACCCTCCTCTATCTGGCCCAGTAGCTCATGGAGGAACTTCAGTAGATCTGGCCATCTTTTCTCTTCACTTGGCAGGTGCATCCTCTCTTCTTGGTGCAATTAATTTTATTACAACTATTTTTAATATACGTTCTTCTGCTATAACGATAGAACGACTAAGGTTGTTTGTCTGATCTGTCCTGGTTACTGCCTTTTTGCTCTTACTCTCACTACCTGTACTAGCAGGAGCTATTACAATACTACTCACAGATCGTAATTTTAACACCAGGTTCTTCGACCCTGCAGGTGGGGGGGATCCTATTTTATACCAACACTTGTTTTGATTCTTTGGACACCCAGAAGTCTATATTCTAATTCTTCCGGGGTTTGGAATAATTTCCCATATCTTAAGTAATTTTACATCTAAACCAGCCTTTGGGACCTTAGGAATAATCTATGCAATAATCTCTATTGGTATCCTGGGGTTTATTGTTTGAGCTCACCATATGTTTACAGTAGGAATAGATGTGGATACTCGGGCCTACTTCACGGCAGCCACAATAGTAATTGCAGTTCCTACTGGAATTAAGGTTTTCAGGTGATTAATAACTCTCTACGGAAGTCGAGGACCATTTAACGCGGCCATGTACTGAGTTCTTGGTTTTATTTTCTTATTTACATTGGGGGGATTAACAGGTATTGTACTTTCAAATTCCTCTCTCGATATTGTTCTTCATGACACTTATTATGTAGTAGCTCATTTCCACTACGTTTTATCTATAGGAGCTGTGTTTGCAATTTTTGGGGGATTTGTCTATTGATTTCCTCTAATGACAGGATTAACACTACATGAACGCTGAACAAAAGCGCACTTTTTAGTTATGTTCTCCGCTGTAAACCTGACCTTCTTCCCACAACACTTTTTAGGGTTAGCTGGTATACCTCGACGGTATTCTGATTATCCCGACGCTTATTTTAAATGAAATCAGGTTTCCTCATTTGGGTCTCTCTTTTCAATTTTTGCAGTTCTTATATTCATTTTTATCCTCTGAGAGGCTCTAGTTAGCCAACGTGGAGTACTCTTCACAAAAGCTCCAGCGCTTTCACGAGAATGAGAGGAAATTCTTCCTTTAGATTTTCACAGTAACACGGAAGCTTCGGTAACTACAACTAGTTAAGTTTATAGGATACTCAGTTAACAAGGGTGAAGTATAAAATTTTACATTTCAGTTACATTGAAAAGATCCTTAAATAAGGGCGCCCTTATTCACACACGTCGTTTTCTAAGACTCTTTTTTCTGAAAGTACATCAACGGAAACTAGTAAGATACAAAGTTAATATATTATACCTCTTGTATAATGGTTATACAAAAATCATACCAAATTGTATTTCCCGAATTAAGAGGAGCTATTTGTTAGCATGTTTTAGGCATAAAATAAGCTATGTTGAAATATGGCTATAAGACTCACAAATAGGAGCGAAAAACTCTCAACTCTTATGATATCTGGTAGTTTTATAAAAGCATCTAGTGCTGAGAAGTTAGATATGAAGTGATTAGACTTTATATTATTAGAATTTTAATACTATTTGAATTTTCTATAGTTGACCCTAAAGAAGATTTCAGACAAAAACATAAATTATTTCTAAAATCTAGACTGTATAAAACCTCACTTAAAAACTTACTATTAGTGCTAATTATGTATAAATGAGTAATAAAATAATAAATCCTAATAACTTTATTAGAAATCAAATCTACTAAAATTAATAAACTAGAAGGAACTCGGCAAAGAAGAGCTTCGACTGTTTAACAAAAACATAGCCTTAAGTTAATAATTTAAGGTTAGACCTGCCCAATGTTAATTTATCAATGGCCGCGGTACCCTGACCGTGCTAAGGTAGCGCAATAGATTGGCCTTTAATTGAGGTCAAGTATGAATGGAGTCACGGGGCTCAGCTGTCTCCTAAGTTTATCTGTTGAAATTACTTTTCAGGTGAAAAAGCCTGAAAAAAGAAAAGGGACGAGAAGACCCTTAGAGTTTGACTTAAACCAAATTATTATCTGGTCTAGTTTAGTTGGGGCAACTCGGGAACAACAACATAATTTCCTGAAAATACAAACCGATTTTTATAAATCTGAATAAACTACCTTAGGGATAACAGCATAATTTTAAAAATAAGTTTATGACCTCGATGTTGGACTAGGAAACCTGCAGGCTAGCCGCCTTCAGGGTAAGTTCTGTTCGAACTTTTATTCCTACATGATCTGAGTTCAGACCGGCGCAAGCCAGGTCAGATTCTATCTTTTTACTCTAAAAACTTAGTACGAAAGGACCAGTTTTTAATATTACAAATATACAATTGACTTGGCAGAATACATGCGATTGATTTAGGATCAATCTATAATACTAACATATTAGTCGGTACTGTACTTTAACCAGAAGATCTAACTTGCACTTAGAAAGTAGACCCATTTTTGTCTCAGAACCAGAACATTCAAAAAGAGTTCTGGAGAATACTAACTTTGGGAGTTAGAGGGTAGTTGAATTAACTATTTTTGAAATGGCGTTAATTTTTTGGCTTGTTAGCGCAATAATCTTTTGCTTTCCTTTATTTAAAAATCCGATTAGGATAGCAGCTATGGTTGTTGCTCTGAGTCTTTGCTTCGTAAGTGTAATTTCAATTTTTTCTAGATTTTGATTCTCGTACATTCTATTTTTAGTCTATGTAGGGGGTCTTCTCGTCATGTTTATTTACATTTGTCTAGTAAGAAGAAATTACCCCTTCAAATTTAGTGTAAACAGTTTAATTATGGCCTTGGTAGGATCCCTTCTACTAGCTCATGTGAGCCAAAGTCCTTTGTCCTCTAGGTTTATAGGTTACAGGAACTGAATAACTGGAGATATGTTAGCAGAATCTAAAAATATTTCCATTCTTTTGTTTCTGGCTGTCCTACTTGTCATCGTGGTTGTTCTTGTGACACACATTTCTGGGGCCAAAGGATTCTCTGTAGTTAATGAAAAGAGTTAAGAGGTTAAAATTTTCTATACTTTTATTGGTGTACTCTACTACAATAATAGCTCTTGGCTATGGTTTGTTTATAATTAATGAAACAAGAGTAGTTGAATTAACTTTTTTCGATTTGTCAACCACAAAATTTACCCTGACAATAATTCTAGACAAAACTAGAATTGGCTTTAGCATAATTGTTACGTTAATTTCAGGCAGGGTTTTTATATTTTCACACAAGTATATAGAAGAAGATCCCTTCTCAGGACGGTTTATCTGGATTTTACTTTCTTTTGTTATTTCTATAAATTTACTTATTTTCGCAGGGTCTATCTTCTCCCTACTTCTCGGGTGAGATGGTCTTGGAATCACATCTTTTGCCTTAATCATTTATTATGAAAGGAAAGAGTCACAACTAGCCGGATTCCAAACTCTTATAATTAATCGATTTGGGGATGTTATTATTGTTCTAAGTATGTTCCTTTTCCTAAGACAAGGTCAGTTTTCCTATCTCTCAATAAGGGACAGAATGTTTTACTTGTCGGGATTAATTCTGATACTTAGTGTGGCCGCTTTAACAAAAAGTGCCCAGTTTCCCTTTAGATCCTGGCTTCCGGCTGCTATAGCAGCTCCCACACCAGTAAGAGCTCTAGTTCACTCTTCAACCCTGGTAACCGCAGGTATTTATCTGGTCATCCGCTTGTGCTACAACCTTCCGCTAGATTACAATATTTGTAGTATATTACTTCTCTGTGGGTCAGTCACATGTCTTCTAGGAGGATGAGCAGCCACCTATGAAAATGATATCAAAAAAATTATTGCACTATCAACCTTAAGACAGTTAGGGGTAATAGTATTCAGAATTGGGCTAAACTTACCATCTCTTGCATTGTTTCATCTCTACACCCATGCCCTGTTTAAGGCTCTGCTGTTCCTAGCTGCCGGACACATCCTAATAGTTACTTTTGGAGTTCAAGATATTCGATATATAGGAGGTGTTGGTGTGATAATACCATTGACCTGCGTGATGTTTAATATTAGGAGCTTTTGTTTAATTGGAGGCCCTTTTATGAGAGCGTTCTACTCTAAACATATAATTTTAGAAAAAATATTTATAAGCCCTGTTAATATAATTAGTTTAATTATTATGATATTTGCTACTTTAATAACAGCAAAATATGTTTCACGAACCTTAAAATCAGTATCCTGAGGTAAAACAGGAATGCCCTTATTATCTAGATGTTCTGACATTTTTACTTCTCTTCCCATAGTTATCCTAGCTCTAGGAGCAATTAGAGGAGGAAAGCTCATCTTAAGGTTAGAAATTTCAAATCTAGAGACAGCTTTCCTTCCAAGTATTCAATCAGCCCTAATTAACTTGGTTACTTTTACAGGAATTACATGGGGACTTATTGAAACCGCAAAGAAGAAAAATAAGATCTTCTTATCCACGTTATTCTTTCTAACCCCATTAATTTATGGGTCAACAAAACCATTTAGATCTTTTTTAGCAAAGTTAGCCTTCTTGGATAATATATGAGTTGAACCATACTTTTTAATTAAAAAAAACATCTACCCATGAATTGCAAAGTTCCAACAAAGAGGGATATGACCAATAGCTCGACCGTTTCTTAGCTCTTCAGCTCTGGTTTTTTTATTAATAACAAGTGGTATATTTATTTACTAGGATTTTGACCTGTTTATGTGTTCTACTTGCTGTAGCTTTTTTTACTCTACTAGAACGAAAGGTTTTAGGTTATGTCCAACTACGAAAGGGGCCTACAAAAGTAAGCATCTGAGGGATTATCCAACCTTTAGCAGATGCTGTTAAACTTTTTGTTAAAGAAAAAATTATACCCTACGGAGGAAATCAATACATGTTCTTGTTTGCTCCAGGACTTAGCTTAATCCTAGCACTCAGACTATGATATCTCTACCCAAGGTCTTTTACTAACAAGTTTGTGGCATGAGGGCTTCTTCTATTTTTTTGTATTACCTCATTAAATGTGTATGGAACAATATTAGCAGGATGGGCCTCTAATTCAAAATATGCTTTTCTAGGTGCTCTTCGAGCTGCCGCCCAAACCATTTCTTACGAAGTAAGAATACTCCTACTTCTACTATTTAGAGCTTTTATTATGCTTTCCTGCTCTTGAGATGAGATAATCAAATTTGGATTTCCAGTAATGTTTCTACTTATCCCAATATCCATAGTATGGTTCACGAGCACCGTGGCAGAAACCAACCGAGCACCTTTTGATTTTGCAGAAGGAGAATCAGAATTAGTCTCGGGATTTAATGTTGAATTCGGGGGGGGATTATTCGCGATATTATTTCTAGCAGAATATGCTAGAATTCTCTTTATAGC